GTGTGTATTATTTAAATAATGTAAATAGATGTACTTTGGGCTTAAAATTACACTACTTGAGGTTTTCCTGTTTACGGGGGGTTTTCAGGATTGTTAGTGACCTCAGGAGTGTAGGGGGGTAGGGGGGTTTTACGCAAAAAAGCCCCGGGGGTATCTTAGATATCTTAGGAGTGAGAACACATTATTATGCTCGTGATATCCAGGTATGCAATTCTTGTGTCATATCTTTTCACCATTCAGTATATTTCCTAGCTTTGCAAGAAAAATGTTCAACCTTGTTTGCCATTACCGTGTGCACTCTGAAATGTCAAGTGAAAGGAAACCAAAAAAAGGAACCCCCCACACTCTGGAAAGAACGCCCGGCATGGTGGGTAACGAGGAGTATGTATTACCACCATTAACTTATGCAAGCGTCAATGAAAGTGTGGGGAATAATATCAATTAATGGCCCTGAAGTAGGAACCAAATGCCAGGAATAGTTCACTGTGTGAAACCCCCACAATTATTGTCCCTCACCTTCAATAAGAGTATGCATTGAGTAATCATATGTTGGTCGGTTCTTATTACATTAAACTTTTGAGGTATGAAGGGATGTTGAGTCTTGGTATATATTTCTTTATGAATTAATCGTTTGAATTATTAAGTTTCGTTTAGTCTTCGGGCTGTTTTAACTATCCGGGGGCCATGGTCTGGTTTTAGTATGGTTTTCTTGATATGTTGGTGTGTGAATGTGGTAAATATTGTGTAGTGGAATAAAACATAGTATGTCCTTTGATACCATTCATTTATATGGTGGGTATAAATGTATGGTGTAAGTACATATATGTACTTACAAAGAGTAGTTTAGTTTAGAATACTAGCTTTGGGAGTTAGTGGTGAGGGTTAAAATCCCTTCTCTTTGAGCAGTAGAGGGGATTTTAACCCCTGGCATCCGGTTTACAAGACCGGCGCTCTGAAACTGAGCTACTAATGCATAGTCATCCGAGGGCTTTGTTTTCTAGCCATCCTGCTAGTGGAGCAAGAACTAGGAACAATGAGAAGTATAAGACGGAGGCAATTTGTCCGATGATAATAAATGGATGTTCGACAGGTATTCCGCCGATTCAGGTAAGGATGGCGACGTTTGCGATTAGAGTTCAGAATAAGAATTGAGTCACGGGTCGGAATGTTAGGCCTCGTTGTTTAGAGGTGTGCAGGATTGGGACAACCATGAGTACGAGGATTGAGGCAAGTAGGGCTAAAACGCCTCCTAGTTTGTTGGGGATTGAACGTAGGATGGCGTAGGCAAATAGGAAGTATCATTCAGGTTTGATGTGTGGGGGCGTCACTAGGGGGTTAGCAGGGGTAAAATTGTCTGGGTCACCTAGGAGGTTGGGTGAGAACAGTGCTAGGGAGGTCAGTGCGATGAGAACAACTACGAAGCCTAGCAGGTCTTTGTATGAGAAGTAGGGGTGGAAAGAGATTTTATCTACGTCTGAGTTTAGGCCGAGCGGGTTATTTGAGCCTGTTTCATGCAGGAAAAGTAGGTGAAGCATGGTGGCGGCTGCAATGATAAATGGTAGTAGGAAGTGGAATGCAAAGAAGCGGGTGAGGGTGGCGTTGTCTACTGAGAAGCCACCTCAGATCCATTGGACTAGGGTGTTACCGACATATGGGATGGCGGAAAGTAGGTTGGTGATGACGGTGGCCCCTCAGAATGATATTTGTCCTCAGGGGAGGACGTAGCCTACGAAGGCAGTTGCTATTACTAGAAGGAGAAGAACAACTCCAATGTTTCATGTTTCTTTATAGAGGTAGGAGCCATAGTAAAGGCCTCGGCCGATGTGGAGGTAGATGCAGATGAAGAAGAAGGAGGCACCGTTGGCGTGTAGGTTACGGATTAGTCATCCGTAATTTACGTCTCGGCAGATGTGGGCAACTGATGAGAAGGCCATTGTGATATCGGAGGTGTAGTGCATAGCGAGGAAAAGGCCTGTTAGAATTTGGGCAATTAAGCAAAGGCCAAGTAGGGAGCCAAAGTTTCATCATACTGAAATATTGGAGGGTGCGGGGAGGTCAACTAGAGCGTTGTTAGCAATTTTTAGTAGTGGGTGGGTTTTGCGTAGGCTTGCCATTAGAAGGTTCTTGTAGTTGAATAACAACGGTGGTTTTTCAAGCCATTAGTCCTGGTTAGAGTCCTGGCAGGAATTATGACTTATATTATGTCTTTGTTTCTATTTGGTTTAGTATTGGGCTTAGTAGCGGTTGCTTCTAATCCTTCCCCTTACTTTGCTGCTTTAGGGCTGGTAGTGGTAGCAGGGTTGGGGTGTGGTGTGTTGGTTGGGCATGGGGGCTCTTTTTTGTCTTTAGTCTTATTTTTAATTTACTTGGGCGGGATGCTGGTTGTGTTTGCTTATTCGGCAGCACTTGCTGCAGAACCCTATCCTGAGAGTTGAGGTAGTCGGCCCGTTGCGGCGTATATGGTAATGTACGTGGTGGGGGTAGCCTTGATTTCGGGGCTGTTTTGAGGGGGGTGATACGAGTCTTCTTGGGTTTCGGTTGATGAGCTAGGCGATTTTTCTACGCTTCGAGGGGATATTGGAGGTGTTGCGTTAATATACTCATTAGGGGGCGGGATGTTAGTAATTAGTGCGTGGGTCCTTTTGCTTACTTTGTTTGTAGTGCTGGAGTTGACGCGAGGGCTGAGCCGGGGGACGCTTCGAGCAGTTTAGAGGATAAAGACCAGCGTTGCGAGAGCGAAAGTTAGCAGGAACAGGGTTAAGTAGGTTTTGATTATTCCTTGTTGGGTGTTGCTTGTTGTTGTAACAAGGGGGATGTTGAGAGAGGCTACTGCTTTGGGGCCTGATTTTTCTAGTCAGGTTTGGTCGACCATTTGGCTTGCAATTGCTTGGCCTAGAACTAGGTTAAGTTTTGGGGTAAAGCGGTGAATGATTGCTGGGAAGAAGCCAAGCATGTTGGAGAAATGGTGGGGAGCAAGTGAAGGTGTGGGTTTGAATTGTTTGCTTGTTAGGGAGGCTAGTTCCAGTGCGAGGAGCAGGCCGAGAATGGTCACTGTCAGGGCAGCCAGTTTTAGTAAGGGGGGTATAGATATAACGGGTGTTTTTAAGGGAAGAATATTGGAGGTGATTAGTAATCCGGCGACGATGCTCCCTCAGGCTAATCGTTTGATGGGGTTGATGACTGCGGGGTTGTTTTCGTTGATAGGGGAGAGTGAGTTGAATCGGGGGTGGCCTATGGCAACGAAGAAGACTACACGGAGGCTGTAAATAGCTGTGAATGAGGTGGCTAGGAGTGTAAGGGCAAGGGCTCAGGCGTTGAGGTAAGATGTGTTTAGGGCTTCAATGATGGCGTCTTTAGAAAAGAATCCTGCTAGGAATGGGGTGCCTGTAAGGGCAAGGCTGCCGAGGGTTAAGCAGGAAGATGTGAAGGGGGTGAGGTGGTGTATTCCTCCTATTTTTCGAATGTCTTGTTCGTCATTAAGGCTGTGAATGATAGAGCCTGAACACAGGAAGAGCATCGCTTTAAAGAAGGCGTGAGTGCAGATGTGAAGGAAGGCAAGTTGGGGTTGATTAAGTCCGATAGTGACTATTATTAGGCCCAGTTGGCTGGATGTAGAGAAAGCAACAATTTTTTTGATGTCGTTTTGGGTGAGGGCACAAGTGGCGGTAAATAGGGTTGTCAGGGCTCCTAGGCATAGGCAAGTTGTTAGGGCGGTCTGATTATTCTCCATAAGAGGGCTTATACGGACCAGGAGGAAGATTCCTGCAACAACCATCGTGCTGGAATGCAGTAGGGCAGAGACCGGTGTGGGGCCCTCCATAGCAGAGGGAAGTCATGGATGAAGTCCGAATTGGGCCGATTTCCCGGTGGCTGCAAGGATGAGCCCCAGGAGGGGGAAGGTAAGGTCTATGTTTTTGGCGGCTGCAAATATTTGTTGCATTTCTCATGAGTTAAGGTTTGTTGCTATTCATGCTATGGCGAAGATAAGTCCGACATCTCCGACTCGGTTGTAGAGGACAGCCTGTAAGGCGGCTGTATTTGCGTCGGCTCGGCCGTATCATCAGCCGATTAAGAGGAAGGATATAATGCCAACTCCTTCTCAGCCAATAAAGATTTGGAATATGTTGTTGGCTGTAACTAAGATAATTATGGCGATGAGGAAAACAAGGAGATATTTGAAGAAACGGTTTATGAAGGGGTCTGCGTGTATGTACCAGGATGCGAATTCTAGAATTGATCAAGTAACGTATAGGGCGATGGGTGTGAAGATGATTGAGTAGTGGTCAAATTTAAAGCTGATGTTTACGTCAAAGGTCAGGGTGTTTATTCAGCTTCAGTTGGTGATGATTGTTTCTGCACCTTCGTTGAGGAAAAGGAATAGGGGGAGGAGGCTGACAAAGAAGGCTAGTTTTACTGCTGTTTTAACTTGGGAGAGGGCTCAGTTAGTTTCTCGGGGGATAGGGTTTAGGGTTGTAAGGACGGGGTAGATTAGTAATGCAAAAATAATGATTAAGCTGGAGGTCATTATTAGGGAGGTGGGATGCATAGCTGCTACTTGGATTTGCACCAAGAGTTTTTGGTTCCTAAGACCAACGGATGAGCTGTTATCCTTTAGAAGCAGTGCGAGTGAGCCCAGGGGTTCAACCAAGGTGGCGAAGATTAGCAGTCTTCGTTGCTAGCGAGCCTCTCTCGGTGGATAAGGGGGTTTTAACCCCTGTTTTTAGAATCACAATCTAATGTTTTGGTTAAACTATATCTACAGGCGGCCCAGCCTCAGATTAGCTCCGGTTTTAAGATGAGGAGGATTAGTGGGAGCAGGTGAAGGGCCATTAAGAGATGCTCTCGAGAGTGTGAGGGGTCAAGGGCGAGGATGTGTGCTGGTAGTGGGCCTCGTTGGGTTATGAGGAACATGTAGAGTGAATAGCCTGCGGTGATTAAGGTGCCGGCTCCTGTCAGGATAAGGGTCCATCAAGATCAGTTGAATAGGGATGTGATAATTATTAGTTCTCCTATAAGATTAGGGAGAGGGGGTAGAGCCAGGTTAGCTAGGCTGGCGATGAATCATCAGGTCGTTATAAGGGGGAGGGCTATTTGGAGGCCTCGTGCTAGTACTATGGTTCGGCTGTGTGTGCGTTCATAGTTGGTGTTTGCTAAGCAGAAGAGGGCGGAGGACGTTAGGCCGTGGGCGATTATTAGGATAAGGGCTCCGGTGAAGCCTCAGGGTGTTTGGATGAGGATTCCACCTACTACCAGGCCCATATGGCTTACGGAGGAGTAGGCAATGAGGGATTTTAGGTCTGTTTGACGTAAACAGATTGAGCCGGTCATGATTACACCTCAGAGTGCTAAAATAATGAATGGGTAGCTTAGTTCTTTGGTAAGAGGCTCTAGTACTACTAGCATACGTATCATTCCGTAGCCTCCTAGTTTTAAGAGAACGGCGGCTAGGACCATGGATCCGGCGACGGGGGCCTCTACATGGGCTTTAGGGAGTCAGAGGTGGACGCCGTAGAGTGGTATTTTTACTAAGAAAGCTAGTAGGCAGGCTGTTCATCATAGTTTATCTGCATAGGTTGTGAGTTGGAGGGGGTTGGAGTATTGTAGTGTAAGAAGGGAGAGGGTCCCGGTACTGTTTTGGAGAAGGAGAAGTGCGACGAGGAGGGGAAGGGATCCTGCTAAGGTATAAAATAGGAAGTAAGTTCCGGCGTTAAGTCGCTCTGTTTGGTTTCCTCAGCGGGTGATGAGGAAGAGGGTGGGGATAAGTGTGGCCTCGAATATGATGTAAAATATAATAATTTCGGTGGCACCGAAGGCCATAATTAAGAAGATTTGTAGGGAAGTGAGGAGTGTGATATACATTCGTTGACGGGTAATGGGTTCGGAGGCTGTGTGGTTTTGGCTGGCGAGGATTATAAGGGGAAGGAGTCAGCAGGTGAGGACCAGGAGGGGTGTGGACAAGGGGTCTGTTGCTATGTAAGGGTTTAAGCAAGACCAGCCTGTTTCTGAGAGGTTTTTTAATCAGGTGAGGCTAGCAAGTGCAATTACTAGGCTGTGTAGGAGGGCGGTGGGTCAGAGTCATTTGGCGGGGGTTAGCCAAGTTGTTGGAACAAGCATTAAAGTTGGGACTAGGATTTTTAGCATTGTAGGAGATTTAGGCTTTGAAGGCGGTCGGTCCCGTGGGTGCGGGCGGTGGCTACTAGGAGGGCAAGACCTGCACTTGCTTCGCAGGCTGAGAAAGCCAATAACAGTATTGGTGAGGCGGAAAAGTGAGTTGTGTTAAGTTGCAGGGCTCAGAGGGAGAGGGCAATAAATAAAGAGAGCATTATTCCTTCTAAGCATAGAAGGGCGGAGAGGAGGTGGGTTCGGTGGAATGCTAGCCCTGTTAACCCTAGTATGAAGGCTGAAGAGAAAGTGAAGTGAACGGGGGTCATTAGGTGATTGTGGACTTTAACCACAATTTTTTGAGCCGAAATCAAATGTTTTTCTTAAACTAATAACCTATTCAGCTCATTCGAGGCCTCCTTGGAGTCATTCGTAGATAAGGCCAAGAGTAAGAAGGATTAGAACAGCGGAGGCTCAGAAGAAAGTCAGTAGGGGGGAGGAGAGTTGGTCTCCTCATGGAAGGGGGAGGAGGAGGGCAATTTCTAGGTCAAAGAGGAGAAATAGAATTGCGACAAGAAAAAATCGGAGGGAAAAAGGAAGGCGGGCGGAGCCAAGTGGGTCGAAGCCGCATTCGTAGGGGGAGAGTTTTTCATGGTCTGGTGTTATTTGGGGCAGCCAGAAGGAGACGATAGCCAGGACTGTGGAGAGTGCGATGGCGATAGCAATAATTGTTGTGACCAAGTTCATTATCTTTCCTTGGATTTTAACCAAGACCTGGTGATTGGAAGTCACTAATACTAGCTTTAGTACTAGAAAGATTATGAGCCTCATCAGTAGATGGAGATGTATAAGAATAGTCAGACGACGTCTACAAAGTGTCAGTATCAGGCGGCTGCTTCGAATCCGAAGTGGTGTTCAGATGTGAAGTGGTATTGGATTTGGCGGAGTAGGCAGATGGCTAAAAAGGAAGAGCCAATAATAACATGAAGGCCGTGGAAGCCTGTTGCTACGAAGAAGGTAGAGCCATAGACTCCGTCGGCGAGTGTAAAAGGAGCTTCATAGTACTCTATTCCTTGAAGGAAGGTGAAGTAGAAGCCGAGCAGAATTGTTAATAGGAGGGATTGGATTGCTTGCTTTCGTTCTCCTTCTATGATGCTATGGTGGGCTCAGGTGACTGTTACTCCTGAGGCAAGTAGGACAGCTGTGTTTAGGAGGGGAACTTCGAATGGGTCTAGAGGGGTAATGCCTGTTGGTGGTCAGCAGCCTCCTAGTTCTGGTGTGGGTGCAAGGCTTGCGTGGTAGAAGGCTCAGAAGAACCCTAGGAAAAAGAAGACTTCGGAGGTAATGAATAGAATTATCCCGTATCGGAGGCCTTTTTGTACAGGGGGTGTGTGGTGTCCTTGGAAGGTGCCTTCTCGTACGATGTCTCGCCATCATTGATACATTGTTAGGAGAAGAAGGGCTAGTCCGAGGGACATTAGTGTTGTGGAGTGGAAGTGGAATCAAATTGCGAGACCTGATGTCATTAGTAGGGCAGCAACTGCACCTGTTAGGGGTCAAGGGCTGGGGTCAACTATGTGGTATGCGTGTGCTTGGTGGGCCATTAAACGTTTTCTTGTAGGTAGAGGCTTAAAAGAAGGACAAAGACATAGGCTTGAATTATTGCTACGGCCACTTCTAGGAGTGTTAGGAGGAATAGAAGTGCCGCTGTAAGAATTGCAACGGTTGGTATGAGGGGAAGAAGAACGAAGGCAGCTGTTGCGATGAGTTGAATTAGGAGGTGGCCCGCTGTGAGATTAGCTGTCAGTCGAACTCCTAGGGCTAAGGGACGAATAAATAGGCTAATTGTCTCGATGATAATAAGTACGGGGATTAGAGGGGTGGGGGTTCCTTCTGGTAGGAGGTGGCCTAGTGCAATGGTTGGTTGATTACGCATTCCGATAATAACTGTGGCCAGTCAGAGGGGGACAGCAAGGCCTATGTTGAGGGATAGTTGGGTGGTAGGGGTAAATGTGTAAGGGAGTAGTCCAAGCATGTTGAGGGTGATGAGGAATAGTATTAGTGATGTAAGGATAAGAGCTCATTTGTGGCCCCCGGGGTTTAGAGGCAGGAGGAGCTGTTGGGTAAATCGATTGATAAATCAGCCTTGGAGTGTTAACAGTCGGTTGTTTAGCCATCGTGTGGTGGGGGTTGGGTACAAGGTTCAAGGTAGGCTAAGGGCAAGGGCTATAAGGGGGATGCCTAGGTAAGAGGGGCTCATAAATTGGTCGAAGAAGCTTAGTGTCATGGTCAGGTTCAGGGCTCAGTTTTGGGTTTTTCAGTGCTTTGGGGGGTTGGCTCGTTTGGGAAAGTGTGGGCTATAACTTTAGGGGGAAGGATGGTTAAGAAGACTAGTCAGGAGAAGACTAGAATGGCAAATCAAGGGGCGGGGTTGAGTTGAGGCATGCAGCTAAGGGTGGTTGGGAGTCACCAGTCTTTAGCTTAAAAGGCTAACGCTATTGCCCTATTTAGCTTCTTAGCTAAGCGTCTTCAAGTATTAAGGATGATCAGTTTTCAAAGTGTTCTAGTGGGACTGCTTCAACTACGATGGGCATAAAGCTGTGGTTAGCCCCGCAGATTTCGGAGCATTGTCCATAGAAGACACCAGGTCGGGATGCGATAAAGGCTGTTTGGTTTAGGCGGCCAGGAACTGCGTCTATTTTTACACCTAGGGCAGGGACAGCTCAGGAGTGGAGAACATCTTCAGCAGAGACTAAGACTCGGATTGGTGACTCAACGGGGATTACTATACGATGGTCAGCTTCTAGAAGGCGGAACTGCCCGGGGGTGAGGTCTTGTGTGGGGATTATGTAAGAGTCGAATCCCAGGTCTTCGTAGTCGGTATACTCATAGCTTCAGTATCATTGGTGGCCCATAGCTTTAATTGTAAGATGGGGGTCGTTGATTTCGTCCATTAGGTAAAGAATACGAAGTGAAGGAAGGGCGATGAGGATAAGAATAATAGCTGGGAGGATTGTTCAAATGATTTCAATTTCTTGGGAGTCTAAAATATATTTGTTAGTTAATTTGGTGGAAACCATAGCCACAATAATGTAAAGTACTAGTGTACTAATTAGAAAAACGATTATTAAGGCGTGGTCGTGGAAGTGAAGAAGTTCTTCTATAACAGGTGAAGCTGCATCTTGAAATCCTAGTTGTGAGGGATGTGCCATTAATTTTAAGACACGCGGGGTTTTAACCCACAATTTTGCCTTGACAAGGCAGGGTAATGGCTGTTTTACTAGTGTCTTATAAAGAAAGTGACAGAGTGGTTATGTGGTTGGCTTGAAACCAGCCTACGGGGGTTCAATTCCTCCCTTTCTCGAGTTAGTTTGATTGAACTTGGACGAATGCAGGTTCCTCAAATGTGTGGTAAGGGGGAGGGCAGCCGTGCAGTCATTCGACGTTAGTTATTGTCAGTTCAACTGACATAACTTCACGTTTGGCGGCAAATGCTTCTCAAATGATGAATAGGAACATAATTACGGCTACAAGGGAGATTAGGGAGCCGATGGATGAGATTGTGTTTCAAAGAGTATAGGCATCTGGGTAGTCTGAGTACCGTCGAGGCATTCCAGCCAGGCCTAGGAAGTGTTGTGGGAAGAATGTTAGATTGACTCCTACGAACATCACGCCAAAGTGGATTTTTGTTCAAGTGCTGTGGAGAGTGTAACCTGAGAATAGGGGGAATCAGTGAACGAAAGCGGCAACAATGGCAAACACGGCTCCTATTGACAGGACATAGTGGAAGTGGGCTACTACATAGTATGTGTCATGTAGTACGATATCTAATGACGAATTAGCTAAGACGATTCCTGTTAGGCCTCCGACTGTAAAGAGGAAAATGAAGCCAAGGGCTCATAGTAGAGGGGTTTCTCATTTAATTGAGCCTCCGTGAAGGGTTGCTAGTCAGCTAAAGACTTTTACCCCGGTAGGGATGGCAATGATTATTGTGGCGGATGTGAAGTAGGCACGGGTGTCTACGTCCATACCTACTGTGAACATGTGGTGGGCCCATACGATAAACCCTAGAAGGCCAATTGCCATCATGGCTCATACCATGCCCATATAGCCGAAGGGTTCTTTTTTGCCAGAGTAGTAGGCAACAATGTGGGAGATCATTCCGAATCCGGGGAGAATTAAAATGTAGACCTCTGGGTGTCCGAAGAACCAGAACAGGTGTTGGTAAAGGATGGGGTCTCCTCCTCCTGCTGGGTCAAAGAAGGTTGTGTTTAGATTTCGGTCTGTAAGAAGTATTGTAATTCCGGCCGCTAGAACTGGTAGGGAGAGAAGAAGTAGGACAGCAGTAATTAGGACGGCTCAAACGAATAGCGGTGTTTGATATTGGGAGATGGCAGGGGGCTTCATATTAATAATTGTTGTAATGAAGTTGATGGCTCCTAGAATTGAGGAGACACCCGCTAGATGCAGGGAGAAAATAGTTAGGTCTACAGATGCTCCTGCGTGTGCCAGGTTTCCTGCTAGGGGAGGGTAAACTGTTCACCCAGTTCCAGCACCGGCTTCTACTCCAGAAGAGGCGAGTAGCAATAGGAATGATGGTGGAAGGAGTCAAAAGCTCATGTTATTTATTCGAGGGAATGCCATATCAGGGGCTCCGATCATTAATGGGATTAGTCAGTTCCCGAACCCTCCGATCATGATTGGTATTACTATAAAGAAAATTATTACAAATGCGTGCGCTGTAACAATTACATTATAAATCTGGTCGTCTCCAAGAAGAGCTCCTGGCTGGCTTAGTTCTGCTCGAATGAGCAGGCTTAGGGCCGTGCCTACTATTCCGGCCCAGGCACCAAATACTAGATAAAGGGTGCCGATGTCTTTGTGATTGGTCGAGAAAAATCAACGTGTGATTGCCACAGGTAGGATGGCTGAGGTTTAAGCGGTGGATTGTAGCCCCATAAACAGAGGTTTGAGTCCTCTTCTTACCAAGCTCCGAGGTGTTTTAACATATTAGATTGCAAATCTAAAGAAGTAGGCTAGCGCCTGCCGGGGCTTTCCCCCGCCTATTAGTCTTGTCGCTAGGCGGGGGAAAGGTAGATGGATGCTCGCTGGTTTGAGCGCTTAGCTGTTAACTAAGAGTTTGTAGGATCGAGGCCTACCTATCTAGTAAGGCTTTAGCTTAATTAAAGTATCTGTTTTGCATGCAGGAGATGTGGGGTAATGTCCCGCAAGTCTTACAGGGACTGGGAGATTTTCACTCCCACTGAGGGCTTTGAAGGCCCTTGGTCTAGATGTTAGCCTAAGTCTCTTAGAGGGTTAGGAGGGCCATTGCGGCGGGGGTCAGGGGAAGGAGGGAGACGGTGGCCATTACAGAGATAGCGAGGGGAAGTGTTGATTGTGTTGTTGGGAGGCGTCATGGAGTTGTTCCTGGGAGGTTGTTGGGGGAGATGGTTAAGGTTATTGCGTATGTGAGGCGAAGGTAAAAGTATAGGCTTAGAAGGGCGGTTAGTGCGGCTAGTGTAGCTGTGGGTGCGAGGTCTTGTTTGGTTAGTTCTTGGAGGATTAACCATTTTGGCATGAAGCCTGTTAGTGGGGGGAGGCCTCCTAGGGATAGAAGAACGAGGGGGGTTAAGGAGGTTAGTGCCGGGGCTTTCGCTCATGAAACAGCGAGGGTGTTGATGTTGGTTGCTTTGTTTAGTTTAAATACAAGGAATGTTGAGAATGTCATGATGAAGTACGTGAGGAGGGTGAGTAGTGTGAGGGAGGGGGAAAATTGAAGTACGAGGATCATTCAGCCGAGGTGGGCGATTGAGGAGTAAGCGAGGATTTTTCGTAGCTGTGTTTGGTTTAGTCCGCCTCATCCTCCAATAAGGGTAGATATTAGGCCTAGCAGGATTAGGAGGGATGAGTTGGTGGGTTGAATTTGTAGGAGGAGAGCAAAGGGGGCTAGTTTTTGCCAGGTTGAGAGGATAAGTCCGGTAGTAAGGTCTAGTCCTTGGAGGACTTCTGGCAGTCATGCATGTGTGGGGGCGAGTCCAATTTTGAGGGCGAGGGCAATGGTGATTATTGTGATGGGAAGGGGGTGGGACATTTGTTGGATGTCTCATTGTCCGGTAAGTCATGCGTTGGTGGTGCTGGCGAAGAGTAGTATGGCAGCGGCGGTGGCCTGGGTGAGGAAATATTTAGTGGTGGCTTCGACTGCCCGGGGGTGGTGGTGTTGGGCTATAAGGGGGATAATAGCGAGAGTGTTTATTTCAAGTCCTATTCAAGCGAGGAGTCAGTGCGAGCTTGCGAATGTGATTGTAGTTCCTAGGCCTAGACCGAATAAGAGGGTGGCTAAGATGTACGGGTTCATTAGTAAAGGAAGGAGTTTAACCAACATGTTTGGGGTATGGGCCCAAAAGCTTAATTAGCTGACTTTACTAGGAAGTGGTGTAGTGGAAGCACTGAGAGTTTTGATCTCTCCAGGTAGGGTTCGAACCCCTTCTTTCTAAGGAGTTGGAGGGACTTTAACCCTCATAATTCACTCTATCAAAGTGGCCCTTTTCTTCAGGCACAACTCCGGGTTATAGTTGGGGTGGCAGGCCTGCGAAGGCAATTGGAAGCGCAAGGTGTCAGATTACTAAGGCGAGGGTTAGTGGAAGGAAGTTTTTTCAGATTAAATGCATGAGTTGGTCGTATCGGAATCGGGGGTAGGAGGCTCGGACTCATAGGAAGACAATAGAGAGGAAGGCTGCTTTAGTTATTAGGTTAATTGCAGTGAGTTCTGGGATAGAGGGGATGTGTGAGGCCCCTAGGAAGAGGGTGGCGGAGAGTGTGTTCATGAGTAGGATGTTGGCGTATTCTGCTAAGAAGAATAGGGCGAAAGGACCTCCTGCGTATTCTACGTTGAAGCCTGAGACTAGTTCTGATTCTCCTTCTGTCAAGTCAAAGGGGGCGCGATTGGTTTCTGCTAGTGTGGAAATGTACCATATTGCGGCGAGAGGTCAGGCGGGTAGAATTAGCCAAATACTTTCTTGGGCAACGTTAAAGGTTTGGAGTGTAAAGCCTCCAGTAAAAATGATGGCGTTAAGGAGAATTAGTCCGAGGCTGACTTCGTAGGAGATGGTTTGGGCGACGGCTCGAAGGGCCCCGATGAGTGCATATTTTGAGTTGGAGGCTCATCCTGACCCAAGAATGGAGTAGACTGCGAGACTGGATAGGGCTAGGATAAATAAAATGCCCAGGTTTAGATCAATTACAGGGTAGGGGAGAGGTATGGGTGCTCATAGGGTTAGGGCAAGCGTAAGTGCTAGCATGGGGGTTAAAAGGAAGAGGAGGGGAGAGGAGGTTGAAGGTCGCACGGGTTCTTTAATAAATAGTTTTACCCCGTCGGCAATGGGCTGAAGGAGTCCATATGGGCCTACAATGTTTGGTCCTTTTCGTAACTGTATATAGCCGAGGACTTTTCGTTCAATTAAAGTTAGGAAAGCAACGGCTAGAAGGACTGGGACGATAAAGGCTAGGGGGTTAATGATATGGGTGATGAGTGTTGAGATCATAGTTAAGGAGAGGACTTGAACCTCTGTGGAAAGGGCTTAGGTCTTTTGCAGTAACCGGGCTCTGCCACCTTAACATGCCGTTCTCTGAGGCACGGGGTTATGCCCTTTTGCCTACTTTATTTGTTTTCATTAGGTGGGGGTGAGGCGTACTTGTAGTAGGGGCCTCTTCTTTTCGGTCCTTTCGTACTAGAAAAGATCATTTCATAGATAGAAACTGACCTGGATTACTCCGGTCTGAACTCAGATCACGTAGGACTTTAATCGTTGAACAAACGAACCCTTAATAGCGGCTGCACCATTAGGATGTCCTGATCCAACATCGAGGTCGTAAACCCCCTTGTCGATATGGCCTCTAAAAGGGGATTGCGCTGTTATCCCTAGGGTAACTCGGTCCGTTGATCGGCTTTGCCGGATCTGATTGGTCAGAATTTCTGTTTACTAGAGCGGGAGCTCTTGGTTGTGAGAGGAGGTGCTCTCGTTCCACGTGGGGGTTTTGTGTTTCCCCGCGGTCGCCCCAACCAAAGACATTAGGACAGGGGCCATTTGGTTTGGCCCTTTGTTCTGGGGTGTTTAACATGGTCTGTCTTGGTGTCTAAAGCTCCATAGGGTCTTCTCGTCTTATGTAAATATCCCCGCTTCTGCACGGGGAGATCAATTTCATTGACTTGAAAGAGGAGACAGCTAAGCCCTCGTTATGCCATTCATACAGGTCTCCATTTAAAAGACAAGTGATTGCGCTACCTTCGCACGGTCAAAATACCGCGGCCGTTAAACTTATAGTCACAGGGCAGGCGGGACCTCTTATTCATTGATTTTGCAAGAGGCGATGTTTTTGGTAAACAGGCGAGGCTTCATGTGTTTGCCGAGTTCCTTCTCTTTCTTTTAGTCTTTCCTTGGGTGCACGCCAGTGTGGGGTAAACGGTTGTATCATTGGGGGGTTTTCTAGTTGTTTGGTGTGTTGTTCAGTACCCTCTTTGTTTGGGGCCGGTTAAGGTTCGGTGGGGGGTCCGTTCCGATATACACGGGTGCAGGGAGAGAAGCTGTCTTCTCTTATTACTCATATTAGCATGGTCGCTCCCATGTTCGCATGGGATGGCCTGGTAGGTTGAGGGGGTTAAGATTAAGTTATCAGGATGGGAAGGGGTAGGGCTATGTTTGAGCTTTAACGCTTTCTGTACGGGTGGCTGCTTTTAGGCCCACTAAAACATACTGCCTTTAGGTTAATTATGATCTTTACCCTTCTAAAAAAGTTGTGTCTTGTGTCAAAGGGGCTGTACCCCCTTTGACTAACTCTCTCGGTTTCTTTGTGTCAAAAGGGGGTGAAGACTAGGGGTGAAGAAAGAAGCCGGGAGGCTGAACTTCTATCCAATTCTCAGGCAACCAGCTATAACTAGGTTCGGTAGGTCTGTCACCTCTACTCAAAGTTCTTCCCACTCTTTTGCCACAGAGACGGGTTTGCCCTATTAATAGGCTGACTTGGAGTAGCTCACTTAGTTTCGGGGTGCCAAACTAAAGTACTCTTCGCTTGGAGTTTACTGGCTAAGTCATGATGCAAAAGGTACGAGGGCGAGCCTCTGCTTTTATGTGCTTTACTGGGTTGTTTCATTTCTCTTTCAGCTTTCCCTTACGGTACTTTTTCTGTCGCTCCGCAGTTCCTTTTCTATCACCTGTACTAGGGGGGAAAAATGATTTGTTTTAGGGGTGGTTAAGGGTGTTGGGGGTTATTGATGGGGGTTTGTTGGTTTTGGTTAGGGGGGCTAGCTGTTGGGCGTCAGGGTAATCCGATTTGCACGGATGACTTCTCGGTGTAAGGGAGATGCTTTTCTGTCTTAGCTATACTCTGATTTTTCCAAGTGCACCTTCCGGTACACTTACCATGTTACGACTTGCCTCCCCTTTGCAGTTTTAGGGTTTTAAATACTTAGCGTTATGAGCTTGGGGAGAGTGACGGGCGGTGTGTGCGCGCTTCAGGGCCGGTTTCAGCGGAACGCTCTATTTTCTGCTTACTGCTAAATCCTCCTTCAGATACGTATTTCAGTGTATCGTTCGTATTACACTATATTAGGGAATGTAGCCCATTTCTTCCCTTTCCATACGCTACACCTCGACCTGACGTTTTGGGCTGTGCCAATCTTGCTTACTATGAGTCCTTCACAGGGTAAGCTGACGACGGTGGTATATAGGCGGGGGAAACAAGGAAAGGTGAGGTTGAACGGGGGTAATCGGTTCTAGAACAGGCTCCTCTAGGGGGATCTAAAGCACCGCCAAGTCCTTTGGGTTTCAAGCTAATGCTCGTAGTCCCCGGGCGGATAGCGGGTGTAGTTAACTATCAATGTTTATGGCTAGGCATAGTGGGGTATCTAATCCCAGTTTGTGTCATAGCTTTCGTGGGTTCGGATAATATAAAGCCACTTTCGTAGTTGGGCTTCTTACCTTCGGATGCGTATAACAGCTCTGAGGGCGTTCGGCTTTAGTTGGGGGGGCTATCTTAACCACTCTTTACGCCGGTGTCTAACAACTTGGGTCTCTCGTATAACCGCGGTGGCTGGCACGAGTTTTACCGGCCCTCTTAGCTTTAACTAAGTCAAGTTTTCACTTATGGCTTAATGTTTATCACTGCTGAGTTCCCTTGGGGGTGTGGCTAAGCAAGGTGTCATGGGCTTGTATTTGGGTTGTGCCTGATACCAGCTCCTTGTTCCCGAGCAGGGAACTGTAGGGCATTCTCACAGGGGTGCGGATACTTGCATGTGTAAGTTTAGCTAAAGTTGATAGTAAAGTCAGGACCAAACCTTTGTGCCCGCGGAGCTTTCTAGGGCTCATCTTAACATCTTCAGTGTCATGCTTTAATTAAGCTACGCTAGC